TAATTTCAGTAAAATGGCCGAACTAAGGCGGCGGATTGTAGCTCCGTTTATGAAGCAAACGTTTCTTTTGCTAGGCTTTTATTTATTTGGTTGCAACCCAAATCCTGTAAAGTTATCTTTATGAAAGCCTAAAACCTTAAGTTAAGCAAACTACCTGATTTGCAATCAGGAAATGTGATTGTCTCAGGTTTTAAGGACTGAAGACACCTTCACTGCCAGCTTTGAAGGCTGAAAGTCTCAATTAACTTAACTCCTTAGTAAATAGTAGCTTAATATTTATTAAAGCATTGGACTGTTAATCCAAAGATGTAGATACTACCTATTTAGATATAACACGATACTCCGCTAGAAGTTGCTAACCCAATAAGGTTAAATCCCACCAGAACAGCTAAAATATTAAAGATGAATCTTTTCCGATACCTTGTGTTCACTATTACTTGTTGCGGGCTTATGATAGCTAGGCAAAGGTAACCAACTCGTAGATAGTAGTATAGGCTAACTAATGTACCGCTAATTAATACGGCTGACACCAGAACTATTGTTTGGCTTACTAGCTCAGTTAAGACTAACCACTTTCCCAGGAAGCCAACAAATGGAGGTAGCCCAGCTAAAGACAACACCCCTAACGATAGAAGAGCTGTTACCACCGGGCTACCCACAATCCCAGATCGTAGCTGATTCACATGTACGACGTTTATGATGTGTAAAAACAAAAAAATGGGTAAAGAGACACTAACATATAGCACAAAATATGTCATCCCCAATAAGGAGTTTACCCCTACACCTGTTACTAGCCAACCTAAGTGCACAATTGATGAAAACGCCAGTAGTTTACGCAGTTGTGTTTGGCCAAGGCCTCCTAGACCCCCTACGAGGGCAGATAAACATCCTAATACCGCAATAAGGGTAGGGTTACTGCAGCCTAACTGGATGAATACAGCTAGCCCCGGCAATTTTTGCCAGGTTAGAAGAACTAACCCAGGGATATAATTAAGCCCTTGTACGACATCTACCACCCAATAATGGAAAGGCGCTATACCAAGCTTGACTGCAACAGCTAGTAAAATAATTATCTCTCCAACCCCTCCAAACCAGTGGGACACATCGCTCGTGTATACAACATTTATATTTATTAATCCCCCAAAGAAGAAGGTAGCCGCAGCCAACGCTTGAACAATAAAGTATTTTACAGTAGCTTCAACCTCCAGGGAGGTGTGCCATCAGGCCAGTATGGGGACAAATGCTAACGTGCCAAGCTCTAAACCTATTCATAAAAAAATTCAATGACTAGAGCACAAAATTAGCATAACACTAATAAATATCCCCAATCTAAATAAAGGAGAAATATAAGGACTCATATGAGGGGTAGTGTAAGTAACACACTAGATTTTGAGTCTATTAATGCCAGTGCAACTCTTGCTTCCTCATGGTAGAGGATGGATTGACCAACACTGTTGGGGTATGGGCCCAATAGCCTCTTTAGCTTACTCTAACGTAAAAATAACATTAAATGCATCTTTGTCCTATCAAAACAACGTTTTCATTAAACTATATTTTTAATTTACCCCACCCAGGCCGCTAAAAACCAAAGGTAATGCTAAATTCATTAGAAGCAAACCTAAGCTTAAAGGCAAGAATCTCTTTCATGCTAAATGCATTAATTGATCGTATCGAAATCGGGGGTACGATGCACGAAACCACAAATATATACCAATTAGAACTCCCCCTTGGGAAACTAGGCTCAGCAAACTTAAATAATAGGATAAAAACAAAATAACGGTCAATATATTTATAAATAAGATATTAGCATACTCTGCCAAGAAAAACAACGCGAATGGGCCCCCTGAATACTCTACGTTGAACCCAGATACTAACTCAGACTCCCCCTCTGTAAGGTCAAAAGGAGATCGGTTTGTTTCTGCTACGGTTGAAATAAACCATATGATCGCTAATGGCCAACAGCTTAAAATCAACATTGTCCCCTCCTGCGTAAAAACGAACTGAATTAGTCTAAATCTCCCTACAAGGCACACCAATCTTAAAATGATTAGTCCAAGGCTTACTTCATACGAAACTATTTGTGCAACTGCACGTAAAGCACCTAGCAAAGCATACTTTGAGTTTGAAGATCAGCCAGAAGCTATAATCGAGTATACAGACAAGCTAGAAATTGCAAGAACGAAAAGAACTGCAAAGTTTAACTCGATAAAAGACTCTAAAACCGGGATTGGTGTCCAAAGTAACAACGCCAGACTCAAGGCTAAAATGGGAGCAAAGAAGAATAAACTAGTAATTGAGAACGAAGGGTTGATTGGCTCCTTAACAAACAATTTCACGGCGTCCGCGAACGGCTGCAACAACCCGTAGGGTCCTACTACATTCGGACCCTTACGAAGCTGAACATAACCAATTACTTTGCGCTCTGTCAAAGTCAAAAACGCCACAGCCAATAGGACAGGAGCAAAGTATAATAAGATATGAATTAAATTTACCACCACTAAAAATAGGAATCGCACCTACAACTAAAGGGCTTAGGCCTTTTGCAATACTATTTTGCTATTTTAGTATGATTTAGCACAAACTTAAAATCACATGTAGCCGGTCCTTTCGTACTAAGCCCATAAACTTAAGGATAGAATCTAACCTGTCTTACGACGGTCTGAACTCAGATCACGTAAGATTTTAATCGCCGAACAGGCAAACCCTTTGTAACTGCTACACCACAAGGAATCTTGATCCAACATCGAGGTCGCAAACTTTCCCGTCAATATGGGCTCTCAGAGAAAATTACGCTGTTACCCCTGTGGTAACTTATTCTAGCGATCGCTCATAGCGGGTCAACAGCAGCACCCTTGACACAACCAGTCTCAGGATGATAATATATAACAAAGCTTAATATCTTTGTTTGCCACCCCAGCAAAATACCTCTATCCAGTAGTTTTATCAACAATTATTGCATTAATTAACTTACAGTATATGTTATAAAGCTCAACAGGGTCTTCTCGTCCTTTATAGCATGTCCGCATTTTCACAAACAATGAAATCTAGGAGTCTAGAAAGAAGACAGTTGGAACCTCGTCTAATCATTCATACATTCTCCCATTTAAAGAGCAAGTGATTATGCTACCTTTGCACAGTCAAAATACCGCGGCCGTTAATTACAACACTGGGCAGACCAGACCTTTAATCATGAAACTAAAGGCGATGTTTTTGGTAAACAGGCGAGCTCACGATTTGCCGAATTCCTACTTTCTACTTATCGACTATAACAATGCTCTTGAGTCAGAATAACTTTTAGGTTTTCACTCGCTACCTAAGGAAGTGTAACTCTATTTACGCATGCATTAAAGTAAGCTTACTTCCTACGCATTTTAACAGACAAATGTTTATCTCTAAGACTGCTTAATACCCGTCTAAATTATCGTTTTGTGTGCATTTGAAGCTTTAACGCTTTCACAAGCCGATGGCTGCTTTTAAGCCCACAAATAGGATTGCACAATTTAGTTGTAGTAAATGTTTGTTTACAGATAAATTGATCAGCATATTCCGACTAATTCCACCATATAAATTATTAGGCTGAACTTACATTCATTTCTTAAGCAACCAGCTATAATTAAGCGCGTTTAGCATATCACCCCTACCCTGAATTTTCCCAATCATATTGCAACATAAACTGGTTTAGCCATCCATTACTTAACCCAAGGTAGCTCGCTTAATTTCGGGGAGTTAGACACAAAGATTACGCCTAATGAACTCTAGTTAAATCATTATGCAAAAGGAAAAAGCATTCACCTTTAAACCTTTAGTTTAAATTTAATATTTACTTCTACTTCCTTTACAGTACACCTGCTGTCCCACTCGTACACAACTACGAAGATATAATGTTTTGTATTATCAATCAACACCACTGCTTATCCCCTTCGAGCCAATCTGAATCACAAATATCTTCTCCGTGTAAAAGAGACGCTTATGTCAAGCTCTAACTCGCGACCATAAAACACTACGGCTTGCTGGTACCTTTTCAAGGTAATAGTCTGCTTAACTTATATAGTCATTATCCAGGGGATCCTTCCGGATACCCTACCTTGTTACGACTTCTTTCCTTTATTGGTTCAGGAAAATGACGGGCGGTGTGTGCATAGCTAAGAGCTTTAATCAATTGGCCATACTATTGCCTCATTACTACCAAATCCAACTTCAATCACCAGTACTAAGGGATATTCGTTAACTTAAGATAACTGTAATTCATTCTACCCTTCACTATTAGCTACACCCTGACCTGACGTTAAGAACTACATCTTTTTGTTAATTTCTTAAACCTAAAAAGTATTAACTGACGACGGCGGTATATAAGCTGAATACAAAGTGAAGTAAGATCCTCGCGGAGTGTCGATGAACGGAACAAATTCCTCTGAGCAGGCCTTAGCCACTGCCAAAATCTTTGGTTTTTAGACAACATCTGTACTCACCACAAATTAACTGTAAAGGAATAACAGGGTATCTAATCCTGGTTTCTCCCCTTTAACCGTGCAAATAAACAATAAGAGACTTCAGATTAAGCGCATTCGACCGCAGCTTTTCCCCGACTCGTATTATACACTTGTCATTTGCAATACTGAATATTATAAATTAATGTTAGGGTGTAACCGCGGCGGCTGGCACAGTATTAGCCACACTGTAATATTACTAGCTGACGCACGCTCTCGCGTCTGGCCAAAATTAAGTACTGCTATTTACCTATATGGAGTGGTTTTACTAAGTATAAAATCGTTCTATACTACAAGCGCAAGAAATTTTAAATTTCTATGTATTTGTGTCCTCACTAGCCAACACGATTTGCATGTATCATCAACAATAGCTTTATAATAGAAACCAGAACCAAATCTGCAGAAGATAGTTTAATACTAAAACATAAGCTTTGGGAGTTTAAAATGATAATTTATCTTTTCTGAGTTTTAGAATAAACCTATTATCTTCGATTTACAAGACCGATGCTTTACGCTTAAGCTACATAAAACACTTAAAGAGTAACTCATTTTCCACTAGCCCGACAATAGGAATTAAGAGTAATAGGTTGAAGAAATAGAAAAAGGACGCCACTTGTCCTAAGAAGATGTACGGGTATTCCACTGGCTGCCCGCCTAGCCAAGTTAAAAGGAGAACGTTAATAACAATAACTCAGAATAAAATTTGTGCAAGCGGACGAAAGTTATTGCTCGTCTGCCGACTTATGTGTAACAACGGGATAAAGAATAACACAAAGATAGACATAGCCAATGCGACTACTCCCCCTAATTTATTAGGGATAGAGCGGAGAATTGCATAAGCAAAAAGAAAATATCATTCTGGTTGGATATGAACAGGCGTTACTAGTGGGTTAGCAGGAATGTAGTTTTCAGGATCCGTCAAAAGGTTAGGAAAGAATAAAGCAACTATCACTAGACCTGTGAATAGCACGACAAACCCGACTACGTCTTTATAAGAGAAATATGTGTGAAAAGGAACCTTGTCTGTATCACCAACTAACCCTGTAGGGTTGTTAGCACCTGTTTGGTGTAAGAACAACAGATGCACAATTGCCAGTCCTGCGATCAGAAAAGGGAAACAAAAGTGAAAGGCAAAAAACCGCGTTAATGTGGCGTTATCAACAGAGAACCCCCCTCATAACCACTGCACTAATTCAGGGCCTAAGTATGGAATAGCAGAAGCTAGATTAGTGATTACCGTTGCTCCCCAAAATGATATCTGACCCCATGGCAATACATAACCGAGAAAAGCAGTTCCTATTGTTATAATTAAAAGCACTACACCAATATTTCATGCCTCCACATTGAAATAAGACCCATAGTATAAGCCACGACCAATATGGCAGTACAGACAAATAAATATAAAGGAAGCCCCATTAGCGTGTAAATTTCGTAACAATCACCCGTAGTTGACATCACGACAAATATGCGCCACAGAAGAAAAAGCTAGATTAACGTCCGCTGTATAATGTATGGCCAAAAATAAGCCTGTTAAGATCTGACTAACCAAGCACAAGCCTAATAATGAACCAAAGTTTCATCAAACAGAAATATTTCTAGGCACAGGTAGATCCACAAATGAATGATTAACCACCTTCAATAAAGGATGATGCTTTCGTATAGGCCCAGCCATCAGTTATTTTTGTAGTTAATTTATAACATAAGTTTTTCATGCTTAAGTTCTTGTATTCAAGCAAAAATTAATGTTACAAATAATACTAACTTTCTGTACTATTATAACAGCAATGATAATTATCCGTGCTACTTCCCCATACTTCGGGGCCCTAGCCACGGCTGGCCTCGCTTTAACTGCCTCTCTACTGCTTTTACAAATAAATGTAGTATTTCCTGCCATGATCTTAATATTAATCTATCTTGGAGGGATACTCGTGGTCTTTATTTATAGAACTGCATATGCAGCAGACCTGCTGCCCCTCCCTATTAATATGGGCAGCACTGTAGTAGCGGCTTTTCTAGGAATACTATTAATTACTAATATATCACCAAGAGTTACAGAAACAGTCTGCGAGGGGAAGATCTGAGAGTCATACAGCAATACTAGTGGGTACATACTATTCGACCTGTATGAACGAGGCTATGGTGCTTTTATTGTCGCTACGATTGTCCTAACCGTTTTGTTATTTTCCATTTTGGAGTTAGTATCACATCGACAGACAACTATAAAATGATTTGTCCATTCCGCTAACTAACGGATCTTAAGATTGGAAGTCTAAAATATTTTTTATACTAAATGGACAGGCTATAATTTGTCCCTTTTCTTTTAATGTAATCTACGCAGGGCTCCCCACATTCCAACCAGCTTTTCTGGGTTATTTTACAAATAAAGTAAGACTAACAAGATAACGGATAAAATTAACAGAATTAGACCAACGTATATCTTAATTAAAGAAGTTTGTGTAAGCCCAACTAATTCTGACAATAATTTTGAATTAGATCTAATACCTTGGGGCAGCGCCTGTTCGATTCAACCTCGGTCTAGAACTTTTATTTGAATTGTTTCCCCTAAATTGAGCCACCCTCTTGGGACAGTAAAATGCACAAGGGAGGAGTAGTACCCTACTTGTGCCCCGAACCCTAAATAAGGTACGATTACTTTAGAGGATTTGTGAAATAGTTGAATAGTATCTCATGCTACTACCCCACCAACTAGTGTGACTGCAATTGCTGCAACCTTTAGGTTTAAAGGCAATGATAACACCGAAGGGGTAATCGGGCTTACAAAACTAACAAATACAATACCCGTAACAATTCTCCCATAGCCTAATCGTTGTAAAGGTTTAATTAACGTTTTATAATCTTCTTTGAGAGGTTGAAATGCTATTATTCGATTTTGTGACCCCACAGAGTAATAAAACAAACGAGATCTGTACCCAGCCGTAAATATCGTTGCAATCAAAACAATACTAATTCCTCAACTATTTATGCTTCTTATATTAATAGCCTCAATAATAGGGTCCTTCGAGAAAAATCCTCTCAAAAATGGAGCACCTATGAGTGCAGATCTACCGATGAGCAGGCAGACTCTTACCACAGGGCTAGCTTGTACTAGTCTGCCCATTTTACGAATATCTTGCTCATTTTGTAGCCCATGAATATACCCTCCTGAGCATATAAACAACATTGCTTTGAAAAAAGCATGTATACAAATATGTAAGAACGCTAACTGTGGGACCCCTGCTCCAACGGCCGTAACTATTAACCCTAATTGGCTGGCTGTAGAGAATGCTACAACCTTCTTTATATCATTTTGGCTAAGTGCACAAAAAGCAGAGAACAGTGTAGTTATACTTCCTAGTAAAAAGACAGCCCCTTGGATATAGAAATTGACTAAAATTAAAGAGTTAAAACGAATCAATAGAAATACCCCTGCTACGACTATTGTACTAGAATGAAGCAAAGAAGATACTGGTGTTGGTCCTTCTATTGCTGCAGGCAACCAAGGGTGCAAACCTAATTGGGCGGATTTACCAGCCGCGGCTAAAACTACTCCGAATAACATAAAAGTGCTTAAACCTTCTGATTGGTACAAAGCTGGTAAACTCCAATCGGTTAATGTAAATAAGCTTCATACTAGTACAATAATTAAGCCGATATCCCCTACTCGGTTGTAAAAAATTGCTTGTAAAGCCGCCGTGTTCGCATCACTTCGGCTATATCACCAACTAATTAACAGATAAGATATAATTCCAACGCCTTCCCATCCGATTAATAATTGAAATAATCTTTCAGCACTTGTCAGCAACAGCATGGCGATTAGAAATATGGCGAGATATTTGCAAAATATCTTAACTCGAGGGTCCGTAGCCATATAATATAAAGAAAACACCAGAATATTCCATGTAACATATAGCGCTACAACGAAAAAGCAACATGTGTACATATCGTAACGAAAACTAAAGACTAATCTATAATTACCGACTTTAATTCACTCTCATTTTAGAAATAATATCTCTCTTTCATCGACCATTAATATCACTCCCATAACCACCAAGTTTGTGTAAAATCTCAACTTAATAGCCTTTGCAATATCGACTTCTGACTTAGTAAATAAAGCTAACACCAAGATGGTTAAACAAAGAAGAGACAGTATACCACATAATTCTACCATCACTCAGTTGACACTGCCATTCTTTGGTTCCTAAAACCAATATAATTAAATATACTAACTGAGTTGGCGCTATCAAAGACTCGAACTTTAATAAACTATGGTAGCAACATAGTTCTTAACCTTTAGTGCCAGTCAATCGGGTAATGCAGCCCACCACTAAGACCACAACTTAGCATTCTAATAAACTAGATTAACTTTAGTATACCATTTGTACGCCAGGGATTAAATACAATGCAGGAACAAAGTGTAGCATTATTAATAAATACTCTCGGCCAGTTAAAAGGTAAAAATTCTTGTGCGCATCTATTTGCCGTCCCCACTGCGAGGCCCCGAACAAGTAAAGAGTATAACCAGCAGTTAAGACCCCCCCTAGAGCCATGAGTCAAACAGTGGTTTCTCTCCAACCATAAATAGCAACCATAGAGAACATTTCGCCAAATAAGTTGATGGACGGCGGTAAAGCCAAATTTATTAACCCTATAACTAGTCAAATTACTCCTAATATAGGGAATAACAGTGCTCCCCCTCGGGATCTCATCAGATTTCGGGTTCCTGACCGTTCATACCAACAATTAGCCAGACAAAACAGACAAGAAGAGACTAACCCATGGGCAATTATTAAGAGTATAGCTCCCGTGTACCCCCAAACTGAGCTAGTTAAGATGCCCCCCACAACTAAAGCCATATGCCCCACAGAAGAATAAGCAATTAAAGATTTTATATCTGTTTGACGAAGACAAATTGCTCCTATCACAACCACTCCCCATAGGCCTAACCCAAGCACCAGCTCTCTAGATATTAATGCCTTAGCTCCTCAAACACCGCCGACACGAATTATCCCATAACCCCCCAATTTTAGTAAGACCCCAGCTAACACTATAGACCCAGCGATTGGCGCTTCGACATGAGCTTTTGGGAGTCATAAGTGGCCCCCATACAATGGTAATTTGACTAAAAACGCGAGAATACATCCAAGCCATCAAAGATTAATAAAATAACTATAACTTAATATATTGGTATACTCTATATCTATATTAGTTCTACCCATTAGTTGGTATTGACCAATCAAGCAAACCAATAATGGCAATGACCCCGCTATTGTGTAAAATATAAAATAGGTCCCTGCTTGATATCGTTCCTTTTGGGCCCCCCAACGAGTAATTAACATTAGCGTAGGTAATAACGTTGCTTCGAATGAGATATAAAACAAAAGTAAATCACTAGCCAAAAAGGATACAATTAGTGCGCCGGTAAGAACTACTTGACAGAAGATAAAAACACGCTGGTAGAGAAATGACTCTACCTTAATATGCCTTTGTCTGGCTCTTATTATCAATGGGAGTAACCAAGCACTCAGGCCTACTAATGCCACAGAAGAAACACCACTAGTGAATCCTGTGTTAACGTATGATAATCTCATATTTAAACTTATTAATTTTAAAACTGGTAAGACTAATAAGAGACTTATTACCTGTGTCAGCCGCCACATAAAAGCATTATTGCAAACTACCACTATAATTGCTAAACCAACGTACCCTAGGATAATATTAAACATTACGACAAATTAAAAGACTTCAGTAAGTCTCCGCCATGTCTCCGAGAAATAAGGACTAACAAGGCTAACCCAGAGCTGGCCTCACAGGCACTAAATGTAAGTAAGACCAGAGCGAATATTAAAGGATAGTTATACCCAACTATGGGGATACTACCTAAACCTAGGTATAATGCAACTATCATTATCTCTAAACATAATAATAGAGATAAAAGATGTACTTGTATTAACCCTAACCCCAACAGTCCGATAAGAAATACTAACACTATAGTTAACATACAAACCAGGAACATTGCATTATCTTCTGGGCCGAAACCAAATATTTTACTTAAACTACCTGCTTATTCAGTTCACTCCAATCCACCTTTGAGCCATTCGTAAATTAAACCCAAAGTTAGGACAATGACTAATAAAACCACTAGTCAATAATCAAAAAAAATTATTTTACCGTAGAGTATCTCTAAAGGGTAAGGAAGGATCAAAGCGATCTCTAAATCAAATAATAAAAATAAAATTGCTACTAAGAAGAATCGCAAGGAGAAAGGCAACCGAGCAGTCCCTAAAGGATCGAAGCCACACTCATAAGACGATAACTTTTCATTATCAGGATTATAACCCGGGAGGAACAACCCCAGGAGTAGCAACAGACACACTAAACCAAAAGCAATACCAACTACGTAAACTAAGGATAACATTAAGAACCTCATCAGTAGATACAAACGTACAAGAAAAGCCACACTACATCCACAAAATGTCAATACCACGCCGCCGCCTCAAACCCAAAGTGATGAGAGGATGTATAATGATAAAAAATCTGTCGTCCTAAGCAAACTAGTAAAAATGTTGAACCAATAATTACATGTAGCCCGTGAAACCCAGTTGCCACAAAAAAAGTGGACCCATAGACACCATCCGCGATAGTAAACGGAGCCTCATAATATTCTCATGCTTGAAGCCCAGTAAAGTATAATCCTAATATTACGGTAAACGCCAATGATTGAATCGCTTCTGTCCGCTTGCCTTCTATAATTGCATGATGCGCCCATGTCACGGTTACACCAGAACTTAATAGCACAGCAGTATTTAATAAGGGAACGGCAAACGCATTTAAGGGGTGTACACCCACGGGAGGCCATGTCACTCCTAGCTCTACAGTTGGCGCTAAGCTACTATGAAAGAATGCCCAGAAGAACGCCAAGAAAAAAAACACTTCAGAGATAATAAACAGGACCATGCCCCGTCGCAACCCAGAAATCACATAGCTGGTGTGACTCCCTTGAAACGTAGCCTCTCGAATAACATCCCGCCACCACTGGATTATGGTCATAACGACTAGCACTAAACCAAGTGCTAATAATAATAACGAGTTATAATGAAATCACATTACTAAGCCTACGGTTAATGTAAATGCTCCTGACCCCCCCACAATTGGCCAGGGACTAGGCTCTACTAAATGCCATGGGTGAACTTGATATCCTGCCATTAGAGATTTTCATCTAAGTATAAAGTAACTAGGATAACAAAGACATAACCCTGAATTAAAGCTACTGCTATCTCTAATAAAGTGAGAAAAACAAGCAAGACTAGAGTCACAAAACTAGCAATTGTAGATAGAGACATCAAACCTATCACTGCAGAAGAAATTAGATGCATTAGTAAGTGCCCCGCAGTCAAGTTAGCTGTCAACCGTAGCCCCAAGGCTAACGGACGTATTAAAATGCTTAGAGTTTCAACAACAATTAACATAGGAATCAGCAGATTTGGCGCCCCCTCAGGACACAGGTGAGCTAAAGCAACAGTAGGATGGGTACGAAACCCGTACACAATGGTACCTAACCACAGCGGCACCGCTAACCCTAAATTTATAGACAACTGAGTCGTCGGGGTGAAAGTATAAGGAAAAAGACCAACCACATTTAAAGTTATAATTATGAGTATCAGCCCAGAAAAAAGTACAACCCAATTAGTGCCCTTTCGGCTTAACGGTTGAGATACTTGGCTTACTAAGCCTTCCATTAGGGCACTTAGTAGAAGCGAACTGCGGGTCCCTGCCCACCCAAAGTATTGGCCAGCAAATAATTTTCATGGTACCACTATTGCTAGTAAAATTAAGGGCACATTTAATAACCAGGGCGAGTCGAACTGACTAAATAAACTTACTACCATGGTCAAGAATACTCTTTGGCCTCCCCAAAGATTACTACATTTTCTTCCTCTGTCAAAACTGTTATACTACTAGTATAAATATGTAGACTAAAAATAAATAAGACAAATCAACCTAGTAAGAACATAAATACCCAAGGAACTGGGTTTAACTGTGGCATCCACTAAAGAGCAAGAGCTCATCATTAACTTAAAAGATTAATGCTTTGTATTAAGCTATTTAGTGATTCTGAATCTAATATAGTACTACACCACCCTTCGAAGATCTCAACTGGGACTGCTTCAATTACAATAGGCATAAAACTATGGTTTGCACCACAAATTTCAGAGCATTGCCCATAAAAAGTGCCCACCCGACTGCACTGCAATGCTAATTGATTTAGCCGACCGGGTACCGCATCCATCTTTAACCCTAAAGTTGGCACTGTCCATGCATGAATTACATCCGCAGCAGTAACCAACATGCGGATAGACGTATCGACAGGGAGAACTACTCGGTTATCTACTTCTAACAGTCGTGCATCTCCTACAGTAATATCACCAACAGGTTGTATATAAGAGTCAAATTCAATATCATAGTAGTCTGTATATTCATAACTTCAATATCACTGATGCCCGACAGCCTTGATTGTTAATTGAGGGCTATCTAACTCATCAGTTAAATAAAGGAGCTTTAAAGACGGTAGGGCCACCACCACTAGGATGACCGCAGGGATAATAGTTCATACAGTTTCAATTACATGCCCATCCGTTAAGAAGCGGTAGATATATTTAGATGAGATTAAAACTACTATACTGTAAAAAATTAAACAGGTGATTAAAATAACAACTAATATAACATGATCATGAAAATAGATTATCTCCTCTATCACAGGAGACGCTGCATCTATAAGACCTAACTGCGCAGGCGTTGCCATCGAAATGTCTTGCAGTCACAAGATCTGTAGCCTGACAACCTACTAGTTTAATTTAACTTAACATTTCTTGTTGGAAATATGGCAGAGTATATGCAATTGGCTTGAAACCAAAAGACAAAGGTTTAGATTACCTTTTATTTCTAGTATTTCTTAGAAATAAAGGGTAACTCCTCATGTGTGTGAAATAATGGTGGACAACCTATCAGCCACTCAGCAGAATGAGATACATGACCAGCAGGAATAGCTTTCCGCTGAGAAGAAAAAGCCTCCCATAGGATAAATAGGAAGAATAATACTGACCCTAAAGAGATAATAGAACCTAATGACGACACTACGTTTCAGATCGTATAAGCATCCGGATAATCAGAATACCGTCGTGGTATACCCGCTAACCCAAGAAAGTGTTGAGGGAAAAAGGTAAGGTTTACCCCAACAAACATAACAAAGAAGTGAATCTTAGTTCATGTTTCCTGTAAGGTAAAGCCTGTAAATAAAGGAAATCAGTAGGTTAACCCCCCTAGAATAGAGAAAACCGCTCCCATAGATAACACATAATGAAAGTGTGCAACAACGTAGTATGTGTCATGTAGGACAATATCTAACGAAGAATTTGCTAATACAATTCCCGTTAAACCACCCACGGTAAATAAAAAGATAAAACCTAGAGCTCAAAGCAAAGGTGTCTCTCACTTAAGTTGTTTTGACCCAGATAGCGTTGCTAATCAGCTAAACACTTTAATTCCAGTTGGTACAGCAATTACTATTGTAGCAGCTGTAAAATAACTTCGGGTATCAACGTCCATACCAACCGTGAATATATGGTGTGCTCAAACTCAGAAGCCTAATAACCCAATAGTAAACATTGCTCACGTTATACCTAAATACCCAAAAGATCGTAACTTACCTGCGTAGTGGATAATAATGTGAGAGATTATACCAAATCCAGGTAGAATTAAGATATAAACTTCTGGGTGCCCAAAGAACCAAAACAGATGTTCATACAAAATAGGATCTCCCCCCCCTGAGGGATCGAAGAAAGTTGTATTAATGTTACGATCAGTTAACAACATGGTGATCGCTCCTGCTAGCACAGGCAACGATAAGAGCAGTAAATACGCAGTCACCCAAATGGACCAGACAAACAACGGCACGCGATTTCACTCAATTCTAGCCCGCATGTTATGAATAGTCGTAATAAAATTAATTGCCCCTAAAATAGACGAAACCCCCGCTAAATGTAAGGAAAAAATAGCTAGATCCACAGACGCACCAGCATGAGCAATATTACTCGATAGAGGTGGGTAAACCGTTCAACCAGTACCTACCCCAGCCTCGACAGCTGATGAAGCTAATAATAAAGAAAAAGATGGGGGCAGTATTCAAAAGCTTATGTTATTTATCCGAGGAAACGCTATATCTGGGGCCCCGATTATTATAGGGACTAACCAATTGCCAAAACCCCCAATTATGATAGGCATAACTATAAAAAAAATTATAACGAATGCATGTGCTGTTACAATTACATTATTCAAATGATCGTCCCCCAGTAATGCTCCAGGCTGAGACAATTCAGCTCGAATTAATAGGCTTATAGCTGTTCCTACCATAGCTGCCCAGGCACCAAAAACAAAATACAAAGTACCAATATCTTTATGATTAGTGGAAAATAATCACCGAGTAATGTACAC